GCTAGCGTAGCTTAATAAAAGCATAACACTGAAGATGTTAAGATGGACCCTAAAAAGTCCCGCGGGCACAAAGGCTTGGTCCTGACTTTATTAACAGCTTTAGCCAAATTTACACATGCAAGTATCCGCACCCCCGTGAGAATGCCCTACACACCCCACCCGGGAACTAGGAGCTGGTATCAGGCACACTCTTGTAGCCCATAACACCTTGCTTAGCCACACCCCCAAGGGAACTCAGCAGTGATAAACATTAAGCCATAAGTGAAAACTTGACTTAGTTACGGCTTAAAAGGTCGGTAAAACTCGTGCCAGCCACCGCGGTTATACGAGAGACCTAAGTTGTTAACCCCCGGCGTAAAGAGTGGTTAGAACCCCAAACACCAAAACTGAGGCCGAACACCCTCAAAGCAGTTATACGCTCCCGAGGGCATGAAGAACAACTACGAAAGTAACCTCACCCCACTTGAACCCACGAAAGCTAGGATACAAACTGGGATTAGATACCCCACTATGCCTAGCCCTAAACAAAGATGCCCTTATACACTCCACATCCGCCCGGGTACTACGAGCATTAGCTTAAAACCCAAAGGACTTGGCGGTGCTTTAAAACCACCTAGAGGAGCCTGTTCTAGAACCGATAACCCCCGTTAAACCTCACCCCTTCTTGTTTAACCCGCCTATATACCACCGTCGTCAGCCTACCCTGTGAAGGACTAATAGTAGGCAAAGTTGGTACAACCCAAAACGTCAGGTCGAGGTGTAGCGCATGGAGGGGGAAGAAATGGGCTACATTCTCTATCTAGAGAACCACGAATGACACAATGAAACACATGTCTGAAGGAGGATTTAGCAGTAAGTTAAGAAACAGAGTGTCTTACTGAAACCGGCCATGAAGCGCGCACACACCGCCCGTCACTCTCCCCAAACAAAACCAAACAATAATTAATACAATATTATACACAAAGGGGAGGCAAGTCGTAACATGGTAAGTGTACCGGAAGGTGCACTTGGAAAAATCAGGATATAGCTTAAATAGAAAAGCACTTCCCTTACACCGAAGAGACATACGTGCAAATCGGATTATTCTGACACCTAATAGCTAGCCCACTTCTCCAAACACAAAAAACAATTATTAATACCCCCTAACACACTTAACCCAACAAACCAAATCATTTTTCCACCCAAGTATGGGAGACAGAAAAGGACACCCGGAGCTATAGACAAAGTACCGCAAGGGAACGCTGAAAGAGAAATGAAACAACCCAGTTAAAGTATAAAAAAGCAGAGATTAAACCTCGTACCTTTTGCATCATGATTTAGCTAGCAAATTTTAGGCAAAGAGCACTTTAGTCTAATTCCCCGAAACTGAACGAGCTACTCCAAGACAGCCTACATAGGGCACATCCGTCTCTGTGGCAAAAGAGTGGAAAGAGCTTTGAGTAGAGGTGATAAACCTACCGAGTCCAGTAATAGCTGGTTGCCCGAAAATTGAGTTTAAGCTCAGCTTTTTAGTTTCTTAGCTCACTAACTATAAGAATTAAACCGACCCCAAGCAACTAAAAAAGTTAGTCAAAGGGGGTACAGCCCCTCTGATTCAAGAAACAACTTTTCCAGGAGAATAAGGATCATAATCACCAAGGCCATGTGTTTAGGTGGGCCTAAAAGCAGCCACCCTGTTGAAAGCGTTATAGCTCAAACACACCTCTGCCACCAATACCGATAACATATCCTAACCCCTTCCCCTATCGGGCCTCTCTATGCCCCCATAGAAGAGATTATGCTAATATGAGTAATAAGGGGTATGACCCCCTCCAAGCACAAGTGTACATCGGAACGAACCCCCACCGAAACATAACGGACCCAACCAAAGAGGGCAATGAGTAAAAAAAAATAAGTAACCAGAAAAATACTCATCTCCCTACCGTTAACCCCACACTGGCGTGCCCAACCGGAAAGACCTAAAGAACGAGAAGGAACTCGGCAAACCCACAAGCCTCGCCTGTTTACCAAAAACATCGCCTCTTGCAAAACTAATGAATAAGAGGTCCCGCCTGCCCTGTGACTATATGTTTAACGGCCGCGGTATTTTGACCGTGCAAAGGTAGCGCAATCACTTGTCCTTTAAATGGGGACCTGTATGAATGGCATAACGAGGGCTTAGCTGTCTCCTCTTTCAAGTCAATGAAATTGATCTTCCCGTGCAGAAGCGGGAATAATAACATAAGACGAGAAGACCCTATGGAGCTTTAGACACAAAATAGACCACGTCAAACACCCTTAAATAAAAGAACAAACTAAGTGGACCCTGTTCAAATGTCTTTGGTTGGGGCGACCACGGGGTAACAAAAAACCCCCATGTGGAGTAAAACACCATTTTAAAACCAAGAGCCACTGCTCTAATAAACAGAACATCTGACCAATGAGATCCGGCCTAGCCGATCAACGAACCGAGTTACCCTAGGGATAACAGCGCAATCCTCTTTTAGAGTCCATATCGACAAGAGGGTTTACGACCTCGATGTTGGATCAGGACATCCTAATGGTGCAGCCGCTATTAAGGGTTCGTTTGTTCAACGATTAAAGTCCTACGTGATCTGAGTTCAGACCGGAGTAATCCAGGTCAGTTTCTATCTATGAAGTGGCCTTTTCTAGTACGAAAGGACCGAAAAGGAAGGGCCCATGCTAAAAGTATGCCCTCCTCTCACTTGTTGCCCCCAACTAAAACAAATAAGAGAGCACAAAAAACAGTTAAAGAACATAACATGTTAGGGTGGCAGAGCCCGGTAAATGCAAAAGACCTAAGCCCTTTAAACAGAGGTTCAACTCCTCTCCTTAACTATGATCACAATCCTCATTACCCACATCCTCAACCCCCTCGCTTTTATCGTACCCGTTTTACTAGCCGTTGCCTTCTTTACCCTTATCGAACGAAAAGTCCTCGGATACATGCAACTACGAAAAGGCCCAAACATTGTGGGCCCTTACGGCCTCCTCCAACCAATTGCAGACGGAGTCAAACTATTCATCAAAGAGCCTATTCGCCCCTCAACCTCCTCCCCTATCCTATTCATCTTCACCCCAATACTAGCCCTTACCCTCGCCATAACCCTATGGGCCCCAATACCCCTCCCATACCCTGTTCTAGACCTAAACCTGGCCATCCTATTTGTCCTTGCCCTCTCAAGCCTCGCAGTTTACTCCATTCTAGGCTCTGGATGGGCCTCAAATTCAAAATATGCCCTGGTAGGGGCCCTTCGGGCCGTCGCACAAACAATTTCTTATGAAGTAAGCCTTGGCCTAATCCTTCTCTCCCTTATCATCTTTACAGGAAGCTTCACACTACAAACATTCAATACCGCACAAGAGGCCATTTGACTAATTATTCCAGCATGACCTCTCGCCGCAATATGGTATATCTCCACCCTAGCAGAAACAAACCGAGCCCCTTTCGACCTAACCGAAGGAGAATCCGAACTAGTCTCCGGATTCAACGTCGAATACGCAGGAGGCCCTTTTGCCTTATTTTTCCTCGCAGAATACGCCAACATTCTCTTTATAAACACCCTCTCTGCTTCCCTCTTCCTAGGGGCCTCCCACATCCCAACACTCCCCGAACTCACCTCAATCAACCTTATAACCAAAGCAGCCATCTTATCCCTCGTTTTCCTATGAGTGCGAGCCTCCTACCCCCGATTCCGGTACGACCAACTAATACACCTAATTTGAAAGAACTTCCTACCACTCACACTAGCATTTGTTATCTGACACCTAGCACTCCCAATCACATTTGCAGGTCTCCCACCTCAAATGTAACCAGGAACTGTGCCTGAAATAAAGGACCACTTTGATAGAGTGAATCATGGGGGTTAAACTCCCCCCAGCTCCTTAGAAAGAAGGGACTCGAACCCAACCCGGAGAGATCAAAACTCTCAGTGCTTCCACTACACCACTTCCTAGTAAAGTCAGCTAAATTAAGCTTTTAGGCCCATACCCTAAAGATGTAGGTTAAAATCCTTCCTTTACTAATGAGTCCTTACATTACAGCCTCCCTGCTATTTGGCCTACTACTAGGCACCACAATCACCGCAACCAGCTCCCATTGATTAATCGCCTGAATGGGCTTAGAAATCAATACCCTCGCTATTATCCCACTAATAGCTCAACACCACCACCCACGAGCAGTCGAAGCCACAACCAAATATTTCCTCACACAAGCCACCGCAGCGGCCATACTCCTATTTGCAAGTACAACCAACGCATGACTATCCGGACAATGAGAACTTCAACAAATAACCCACCCCCTCCCCTCCACAATAATCATCATTGCCCTCGCCCTAAAAATTGGTCTAGCCCCTCTGCATACCTGACTCCCAGAAGTCCTACAAGGATTAGACCTAATAACAGGACTTATCCTCTCCACATGACAAAAACTTGCACCATTTGCCCTCCTACTTCAACTTCAACCCAATAACCCCACACTCCTAGTTCTCCTAGGAATCTCATCAACACTCATCGGTGGCTGAGGAGGACTAAACCAAACCCAACTACGAAAGATTTTAGCCTACTCATCCATCGCCCACTTAGGCTGAATGATTTTAATCTTACAATTTTCACCCACCCTTACCCTCCTCACACTTGCCCTTTATCTTATTATAACCTCCTCTTCCTTCCTCATCTTCCTATCCAACAAAACCACAACAATTAACTCTTTAGCCACATCATGAGCCAAAACCCCCATCCTCACATCCCTAATACCCCTTGTTCTCTTATCGCTAGGAGGCCTTCCTCCACTCACCGGATTCATGCCAAAATGACTTATCTTACAAGAACTAACCAAACACGGACTTGCCCCAACAGCCACCTTAGCAGCACTTAGCGCCCTACTAAGTCTCTACTTCTACCTCCGACTCTCATATGCTATGACCCTAACAGCTGCCCCCAATAACTTAACGGGCACCCTTCCATGGCGAACCCTAACAACCCAACCAAACATAATAACAGCCACCATAACTGCCTCCTCTATCCTACTTCTTCCCCTCACCCCAGGAATCCTCACACTCCTTAACCTCTAAGGAACTTAGGTTAACATCAGACCAAGAGCCTTCAAAGCTCTCAGCGAGAGTGAAAATCTCCCAGTCCCTGATAAGACTTGCAGGACACTACCCCACATCTCCTGTATGCAAAACAGACACTTTAATTAAGCTAAAGCCTTCCTAGACAGGCAGGCCTCGATCCTACAAACTCTTAGTTAACAGCTAAGCGCCCAAACCAGCGAGCATCTATCTACCTTTCCCCGCCTGCCAGAACAAAGGCGGGGAAAGCCCCGGCAGACGTCAATCTGCTTCTTTAGATTTGCAATCTAACATGTAACACCCCAGGGCTTGGTAGAAAGAGGGATCTAACCTCTGTACGTGGGACTACAATCCACCGCTTAACACTCAGCCATCCTACCTGTGGCAATCACACGCTGATTTTTCTCAACCAACCATAAAGATATCGGTACCCTCTACCTAGTATTTGGTGCCTGAGCCGGAATAGTAGGAACAGCTTTAAGCCTCCTTATTCGAGCTGAGCTCAGCCAACCCGGCGCACTTTTAGGTGACGACCAAATTTACAATGTAATCGTCACAGCCCATGCATTCGTAATAATTTTCTTTATAGTAATGCCAATCATGATCGGCGGCTTTGGAAACTGGCTAGTGCCCCTTATAATCGGAGCACCCGACATGGCATTCCCTCGAATAAATAATATAAGTTTCTGACTACTGCCCCCCTCTTTCCTGCTCCTTCTAGCATCTTCCGGAGTAGAAGCAGGAGCTGGTACAGGCTGAACAGTCTACCCACCACTAGCAGGTAACCTAGCCCACGCAGGAGCATCCGTTGACCTCACAATTTTCTCCCTCCACCTGGCGGGTGTCTCATCAATTCTAGGTGCTATCAATTTTATTACTACAATTATTAACATGAAACCCCCAGCCATTTCTCAATACCAAACCCCCCTCTTCGTATGAGCTGTCCTAATTACTGCTGTTCTACTACTATTATCACTACCAGTTCTCGCAGCCGGAATTACGATACTTCTCACAGATCGAAACCTAAACACCACCTTCTTTGACCCAGCAGGAGGAGGAGATCCCATTCTTTATCAACACCTATTTTGATTCTTTGGCCACCCAGAAGTATATATTCTTATTCTACCCGGCTTTGGAATAATCTCACACATTGTAGCCTACTATGCCGGTAAAAAAGAACCGTTCGGCTACATGGGCATGGTCTGAGCAATAATGGCCATTGGTCTCTTAGGCTTTATTGTCTGAGCTCATCACATGTTTACAGTAGGAATGGATGTTGATACCCGAGCATACTTTACATCCGCCACAATAATTATCGCCATCCCTACCGGTGTAAAAGTATTTAGCTGACTAGCCACCCTACATGGCGGGTCTATCAAATGAGAAACCCCCATACTCTGAGCCCTAGGATTTATTTTCCTCTTCACTGTAGGCGGACTAACAGGAATTGTCCTAGCCAACTCCTCTTTAGACATCGTCCTACATGACACCTACTATGTAGTTGCTCACTTCCACTATGTCCTCTCGATAGGAGCTGTATTTGCCATCATAGGAGCTTTCGTTCACTGATTCCCACTTTTCTCAGGATACACCCTACACAGCACATGAACGAAAATTCACTTTGGAGTAATATTCGTAGGCGTTAACCTTACCTTCTTCCCCCAACACTTCCTCGGACTCGCAGGAATGCCTCGCCGATACTCAGACTACCCCGATGCTTACGCACTATGAAATACAGTCTCATCTATTGGTTCATTAATTTCACTCGTTGCTGTTATTATGTTCCTATTTATTCTCTGAGAAGCCTTCGCCGCTAAACGTGAAGTTGAATCAGTAGAGCTAACAATGACAAATGTAGAATGACTACACGGATGCCCTCCTCCTTATCACACATTTGAAGAGCCAGCTTTCGTCCAAGTACAACCATTATATCGAGAAAGGGAGGAATCGAACCCCCGTAGGCTGGTTTCAAGCCAACCACAAAACCACTCTGTCACTTTCTTCATAAGACACTAGTAAAACAAATTACACTGCCTTGTCAAGGCAGAATTGTGGGTTAAACCCCCGCGTGTCTTGCCTCCTAATGGCACATCCCTCACAACTAGGATTTCAAGATGCAGCTTCACCCGTTATAGAAGAGCTCCTTCACTTCCACGACCACGCTCTAATAATTGTATTTCTTATCAGCACATTAGTACTTTATATTATTGTTGCTATAGTATCCACCAAATTAACCAACAAGTACATCCTAGACTCCCAAGAAATTGAAATTATCTGAACCATCTTACCTGCTATTATCCTCATCCTTATCGCCCTTCCTTCCCTACGAATTCTTTACCTCATAGACGAAATTAATGACCCACATCTTACAGTTAAAGCTATGGGCCACCAGTGATACTGAAGCTATGAATATACAGACTATGATGACCTAAACTTTGACGCATACATAGTCCCCACCCAAGATTTAACACCTGGTCAATTCCGCCTCTTAGAAACTGACCATCGAATAGTTATCCCCGTCGATTCCCCCATCCGAGTACTAGTTTCTGCTGAAGATGTCCTCCACTCATGGGCTGTCCCCTCACTCGGAGTCAAAATAGACGCTGTCCCCGGACGCTTAAACCAAACAGCTTTTATTGCATCCCGACCCGGAGTCTTCTATGGACAATGCTCTGAAATTTGCGGTGCAAACCACAGCTTTATGCCAATTGTTGTTGAAGCCGTTCCACTAGAACACTTTGAAAACTGATCCTCATTAATACTCGAAGACGCCTCACTAAGAAGCTAATATGGGCCTAGCGTTAGCCTTTTAAGCTAAAGAATGGTGCCTCCCAAACACCCTTAGTGACATGCCTCAACTCAACCCCTCACCCTGACTCGCCATCATACTATTCTCTTGACTTGTTTTCCTCCTCTTTCTTCCACCAAAAATTATATCACACACCTTCCCAAACGAACCTGCCTCCCAAAGCGCCCAAGCTTTAAAAACTAACTCCTGAACCTGACCATGACACTAAGCTTCTTCGACCAATTCTTAAGCCCGACACTTCTTGGCATCCCCCTGATTGCCATTGCCCTCCTCCTCCCATGAATTTTCTTTCCCACCCCATCTTCCCGATGAATAAATAATCGCCTACTAACCCTCCAAGGCTGATTTATCAATCGATTTACACAACAACTTCTCCTTCCCCTAAATATGGGAGGCCACAAATGAGCCCTTATATTTGCATCACTAATGGTATTCTTAATCTCCATTAATATGTTAGGGCTTCTCCCATATACCTTCACCCCTACAACCCAACTCTCCCTAAATATAGCCCTAGCCGTCCCCCTTTGACTAGCCACAGTAATTATTGGACTACGAAAAAACCCTACCGCTGCCCTAGGTCATCTCCTTCCAGAAGGAACTCCCGTGGCCCTGATCCCTGCTTTAATTATTATTGAAACCATCAGCCTCTTCATCCGACCCTTAGCCCTAGGCGTTCGACTAACCGCCAACCTAACAGCAGGCCACCTGCTTATTCAACTAATCGCCACAGCTGCTTTTGTCCTACTCCCCCTAATACCCACAGTAGCCATTTTAACAACAATTCTTCTATTCCTCCTAACCCTACTAGAAGTAGCCGTCGCAATGATCCAAGCCTATGTCTTCGTCCTTCTACTAAGCCTTTACCTACAAGAAAACGTCTAATGGCACATCAAGCACATGCATATCACATAGTAGATCCAAGCCCATGACCCCTGACAGGGGCAATCGCCGCCCTCCTACTCACATCAGGATTAGCAATCTGATTCCACTTCAACTCCCTTATCTTAATAACTCTTGGCCTAATTCTTCTCCTTCTTACCATATATCAATGATGACGAGACATTGTACGAGAAGGCACATTCCAAGGCCACCACACACCCCCCGTTCAAAAAGGCCTTCGATATGGTATAATCCTCTTCATTACCTCCGAAGTTTTCTTCTTCCTAGGCTTCTTTTGAGCTTTCTACCACTCAAGCCTAGCCCCCACCCCAGAACTCGGAGGCTGCTGACCCCCCACAGGCATCATCCCCCTTAACCCCTTTGAAGTCCCTCTGCTAAACACAGCAGTCCTATTAGCATCAGGAGTAACCGTAACCTGAGCCCACCATAGCATTATAGAAGGAGAACGAAAACAAGCAATCCACTCTCTGACCCTAACAATCCTCTTAGGCTTTTACTTCACCTTCCTACAAGCAATAGAATACTATGAAGCCCCATTCACAATTGCAGACGGAGTTTACGGTTCAACTTTCTTTGTTGCTACCGGCTTCCATGGACTCCATGTAATTATTGGCTCTACTTTCCTAGCCATTTGTCTTCTACGCCAAATCCAATATCACTTTACATCTGAACATCATTTCGGCTTTGAAGCTGCAGCCTGATATTGACACTTTGTAGACGTCGTCTGACTATTCCTTTACATCTCAATCTACTGATGAGGCTCATAATCTTTCTAGTATTAAGTTAGTACACGTGACTTCCAATCACCTAGTCTTGGTTAAATTCCAAGGAAAGATAATGAACCTATTATTAACAATTTTACTCATCACCACCCTCCTCTCCCTCATCTTAGCCTTCGTCTCATTCTGACTCCCCCTAATAACCCCTGACTACCAAAAACTCTCACCATATGAATGCGGTTTTGACCCACTAGGCTCAGCCCGCCTCCCTTTCTCCCTTCGCTTCTTTCTCGTTGCAATCCTTTTCCTTCTTTTTGACCTAGAAATTGCCCTTCTTCTCCCCCTTCCCTGAGGTGATCAACTTCCCTCACCAACATTCACCCTCCTGTGAGCTTCCGCTCTTCTAATCCTGCTTACACTTGGCCTCGTCTACGAATGACTTCAAGGCGGCCTAGAATGGGCCGAATAGGTAATTAGTTTAAATAAAACATTTGATTTCGGCTCAAAAACTTATGGTTAAAGTCCATAATTAACCTAATGACCCCTATCCAATTCTCATTTTCATCAGCTTTCTTACTAGGCCTCTCCGGCCTAGCCTTCCACCGAACCCACCTTCTTTCCGCCCTCTTATGCCTAGAAGGAATAATACTATCACTGTTCATCGCTCTCTCTTTATGAACCCTTCAACTATCATCTATTAGCTTTTCATCCACCCCCATACTCCTTCTTGCATTCTCAGCCTGTGAAGCAAGTGTAGGTCTTGCCCTTATAGTAGCCACTGCACGAACTCACGGCTCTGATCACCTACAAGGCCTAAACCTCCTCCAATGCTAAAAATTCTCATCCCAACAATAATGCTAATCCCAACAGCCTGAATAACCCCCACCAAATGATTATGACCAACCACCTTACTCCACAGCCTTTTAATTGCCTTAGCTAGCCTCTCTTGACTAAAAAACACATCTGAAACAGGATGGTCTTTTCTCAACCCCTACCTAGCCACCGACCCCCTTTCAACCCCTCTTCTAGTACTCTCCTGCTGACTCCTCCCTCTTATAATTCTAGCCAGCCAAAACCACACAACACATGAACCAATTAACCGACAACGAATGTATATCTCCCTACTCACTTCCCTGCAATTCTTTTTAATCTTAGCCTTTGGTGCTACCGAAATGATTATATTTTACGTAATATTCGAAGCTACCCTAATCCCCACCCTCATCCTAATTACACGCTGAGGAAACCAAACAGAACGTCTAAACGCAGGCACCTACTTCCTATTCTACACCCTAGCAGGATCCCTACCTCTTTTAGTTGCTCTCCTCCTACTACAAAACTCCAACGGATCTCTCTCCCTACTTACACTGCTTCATTCAACTCCTCCCCATCTCTCCACCTACGCAGATAAACTATGATGAGCAGGCTGTATCCTAGCATTCTTAGTTAAAATACCACTGTATGGCGTACACCTTTGACTACCTAAAGCCCACGTAGAAGCCCCCATCGCAGGCTCCATAGTCCTAGCCGCCGTCCTCTTAAAACTAGGAGGCTACGGAATGATACGAATCTTAGTAACACTAGAACCCCTCACTAAAGAATTAAGCTACCCTTTCATCATTCTAGCCCTCTGAGGCATTATTATAACCGGATCAATCTGCATACGCCAAACAGATTTAAAATCCCTCATCGCCTACTCATCAGTAAGCCACATAGGCCTCGTAGTTGGCGGGATTCTCATTCAAACACCCTGAGGCTTCACCGGTGCACTAATCTTAATAATTGCACACGGATTAACCTCCTCCGCCCTATTCTGCTTAGCCAATACTAACTACGAGCGCACCCACAGCCGAACCATACTACTCGCTCGAGGACTACAAATGGCCCTCCCACTTATAACCACCTGATGATTCCTCGCCAGCCTTGCCAACCTAGCACTCCCCCCACTACCCAACCTCATAGGAGAACTAATAATTATTACCTCTTTATTCAACTGATCTTGATGAACCATCATTTTAACAGGACTTGGCACCTTAATCACCGCTGGCTATTCACTTTACATATTCCTTATAACCCAACGCGGCCCACTTCCAAACCACATTTTGGCCCTCGAACCTACCCACACCCGAGAACACCTCTTAATCGCCCTCCACCTCCTTCCCCTCCTTCTCCTCATCCTCAAGCCAGAACTAATCTGAGGATGAACAATCTGTAGACATAGTTTAATCAAAACATTAGATTGTGATTCTAAAAACAGAGGTTAAAACCCCCTTGTCCACCGAGAGAGGCCCGCCGCAATGTAGACTGCTAATCTTCACTCCTTTGGTTAAACTCCAGAGCTCACTCGCCCCTGCTTTTAAAGGATAATAGCTCATCCGTTGGTCTTAGGAACCAAAAACTCTTGGTGCAACTCCAAGTAAAAGCTATGCACCCCACCCCTTTAATTATAACCTCTGCCCTTATTATTATCTTCGTACTACTCTTCCACCCCCTCCTTTCCACCCTATCCCCAAAGCCCCAACACCCAGATTGAGCACTAAAACAAGTTAAAACAGCAGTAAAAATAGCTTTTCTAACCAGTCTACTGCCCCTTTTCCTCTTCTTAAACGAAGGGGCCGAGGCCGTAATTACAAACTGAAGCTGAGTAAATACCCACACATTTGATATTAATATTAGCCTTAAATTTGACCACTACTCCATCATCTTTACACCAGTTGCCCTTTACGTAACCTGATCCATCCTAGAGTTTGCATCCTGATACATGCACGCCGACCCATTCATAAACCGCTTCTTCAAATACCTCCTAACCTTCCTTATCGCAATAATCATCTTAGTCACCGCTAACAATATATTCCAACTATTCATCGGATGAGAGGGAGTCGGAATCATGTCCTTCCTTCTAATCGGTTGATGATATGCACGGGCAGACGCCAACACAGCTGCACTACAAGCAGTTTTATACAATCGAGTCGGAGATATTGGCTTAATCTTTGCCATAGCCTGAATAGCAACCCGTCTAAACTCCTGAGAAATTCAACAGATCTTCTTCTCTTCAAAAGACATAGACTTAACCCTCCCGCTCATCGCCCTAATCCTGGCCGCAACAGGAAAGTCGGCACAATTCGGACTCCACCCTTGATTACCATCCGCCATAGAGGGCCCTACGCCGGTCTCTGCCCTACTACACTCTAGTACAATAGTTGTAGCTGGAATTTTCCTCCTCATTCGAACAAGCCCTTTAATAGAAAACAACCCCACAGCCCTAACACTATGCCTATGCCTAGGAGCCTTAACCACACTTTTCACCGCCACCTGCGCACTTACCCAAAATGATATCAAAAAAATCGTTGCCTTCTCAACTTCAAGTCAACTAGGTCTAATAATAGTAACCATTGGACTCAACCAACCCCAACTTGCCTTCCTCCACATTTGCACCCACGCATTTTTCAAAGCAATACTGTTCCTATGCTCCGGCTCAATTATCCACAGCCTAAACGATGAACAAGACATTCGGAAAATAGGAGGCATACACCACCTAACCCCCTTCACCTCCTCCTGTCTCACAATTGGAAGCCTTGCCCTTACAGGAACCCCCTTCCTAGCAGGCTTCTTTTCAAAAGACGCCATCATTGAAGCCCTCAACACCTCCTACCTAAACGCCTGAGCCCTCTCTCTTACTCTATTAGCAACTTCCTTCACCGCCATTTACAGCCTACGCGTGGTATTCTTTGTCTCAATGGGCCACCCACGATTCAACACCTTCTCCCCCATCAACGAAAACAACCCCGCAGTAATTAACCCTATTAAACGCTTAGCATGGGGAAGCATTGTGGCCGGCCTCCTAATCACCACAAACATTTTACCAATAAAAACCCCCGTTATATCAATACCCCCTCTCCTCAAACTAGCAGCCCTTACCGTCACACTTTTAGGGCTTCTAATTGCCCTTGAACTAGCATCTTTAACTACAAAACAAACCAAAACCACACCCCACCTCACCCCCCACCATTTCTCAAATATATTAGGCTTTTTCCCAAGTGTCTTCCACCGACTCTCTCCCAAAGCAAACCTTACCCTTGGCCAAACCATTGCTAGTCAAACCATCGACCTCACCTGACTAGAAAAAATTGGTCCTAAAGCAACCGCCAACTTAAACACCCCACTCATCTCTACTATTAGCAATATTCAACAAGGGTCAATCAAAACATACATAGCCCTCTTCCTCCTAACCCTAGCCTTTTCCGCCCTCGTCCTTATAGCCTAACTGCCCGAAGAGTCCCCCGACTTAATCCTCGTGTTAGCTCTAGCACAACAAGTAATGTTAACAACAAAACTCAAGCCCCAACCATCAACATCCCTCCCCCATACGAATACATAAAAGCAACCCCTGCCATATCTCCTCGAGACATTGAATATCAATCCACCTCATCAACCACTACCCACGAGTACTCCCCCAATCCCCCTAAAAATAAAACAAAAACCAAGCTTACAACACCAAAATATATTGATATAGAAGCTAATACTGGTCAACTCCCTAGCGTCTCCGGATAGGGCTCCGCGGCCAACGCTGCTGAATAAGCAAACACCACTAGCATCCCACCCAAGTAAATCAAAAACAATACCAAAGACAAAAAAGACCCCCCATGTCAAATCAAAACTCCACAACCAAAAGCCGCAACTACTACTAAACTCAAGGCACCAAAATAAGGAGACGGATTTGAAGCTACCGCTACCAACCCCAACACCAACCCCAATAAAAGTAAAGACATAATATAGGTCATAATTCCTGCCAGGATTTTAACCAAGACCTGTGGCGTGAAAAACCACTGTTGTTATTCAACTACAAGAACATAATGGCAAGCCTACGCAAAACCCACCCATTAATAAAAATCGCAAACGACATGGTCGTTGACCTCCCCACCCCATCAAACATCTCTGCCTGATGAAACTTCGGCTCTCTCCTAGGACTTTGCCTTATTGCCCAAATCCTCACGGGCTTATTCCTAGCAATGCACTACACCTCTGATATCGCCACAGCCTTCTCATCCGTTGCTCATATCTGCCGGGACGTAAACTACGGCTGACTAATCCGCAACCTCCACGCAAACGGAGCTTCCTTCTTTTTTATCTGCATCTATCTTCACATTGGACGAGGACTGTACTACGGCTCCTACCTCCAAAAGGAAACCTGAAACATTGGAGTAATTCTCCTCTTCCTAGTTATAGCTGCCGCCTTCGTAGGCTATGTTCTTCCCTGAGGACAAATATCTTTCTGAGGAGCTACCGTAATTACAAACCTACTCTCCGCTGTCCCCTATGTAGGAAATACACTTGTCCAATGGGTCTGAGGCGGATTCTCAGTTGACCATGCAACCCTTACCCGCTTCTTTGCCTTCCACTTCCTACTCCCATTTATTGTAGCAGCAGCCGCCGTCGTCCACCTCATCTTCCTCCACGAAACCGGCTCCAATAATCCCCTCGGACTAAACTCCAACACAGACAAAATCCCATTCCACCCCTACTTCTCCTACAAAGACCTCGTTGGATTTGCAGTCCTCCTTACAACCCTTACAATGCTAGCCCTGTTCTCCCCCAACTACCTGGGAGATCCAGACAACTTCACCCCCGCCAACCCCCTGGTCACCCCCGCTCATATTAAACCAGAGTGATACTTCCTCTTTGCATACGCAATTCTCCGGTCTATCCCAAACAAGTTAGGGGGCGTCCTAGCCCTACTTGCATCCATTCTCATCCTTATAGCAGTCCCATTCCTACACACATCAAAACAACGAAGCCTTACCTTCCGACCCGCCACACAACTCCTATTTTGAACCCTAATCGCCGACATAGCCATCCTCACATGAATTGGAGGTATACCTGTCGAACACCCTTACGTAATTATCGGCCAAATCGCCTCCGTCCTATACTTCTCCCTATTCCTAATCCTTATGCCAATAGCAGGCTGATTGGAAAACAAAGTCCTTTAATAACAAGCATTAGTAGCTCAGCATCAGAGCGCCGGTCTTGTAAACCGGACGCCGGGGGTTAAAATCCCCCCTACTGCTCAAAAAGAAAGGATTTTAACCTCCACCACTGGCTCCCAAAGCCAGCATTCTAAATTAAACTACTTCTTGACATATATGTAATATCACCATACATATATATTAACCATTTAATAGAATGTAAGTATTCATATTATTATCTATCACCTAAAATTGAAATTAAACATAAAGCAGGGACAAACGTATGAAGATTTACATAAAGCATGAACTGGATATTTAACAGTAAAAGCTAGTCAAATAAACGTAAGTTTAAGACCTATCACTCAGATCACTAGTTAAGATATACCAAGTACCCACCATTCTATTAAATCTCAAATTCCGATGTAGTAAGAACCGACCATCAGTTGATTTCTTAATGCATACTCTTATTGATAGTGAGGGACAATAATTTTGGGGGTTTCACTTAGTGAACTATTCCTGGCATTTGGTTCCTATTTCAGGGCCATACCTCAATTTACTCCCCAATAAGTCCTTGACGCTGGCATAAGTTGTTGGTGGAGTACATATGGCGAGATAATCCCACATGCCGAGCGTTCTCTCCACGGGGGTCAGGTTATTTTTTTTCGTTTTCCTTTCATCTGACATTTCAGAGTGCAGCGCGTCAACGTTAAAACAAGGTTGAACATTTCCTTGCCCGCATAAATGATCTGCATGAATTAAGACTTTACTTAAGAATTACATTAAAGGAAATCAAGAGCATAAACTATTATTATTCCTCCTAACATACCTAAGATTACCCCCGGAGAGGTTTATCTGCGTTAAACCCCCCTACCCCCCTAAACTCGTAAGATTATTAACATCCTGTAAACCCCCCCGGAAACAGGAAACCCTCGAGTATATATTTTCTCACCTAAAATTGTGTCTATTTACATTATTAAAATAATGCATGT